GTATCAGGATCATCCAATAATAAGGGTTTCAATTTATTCAAATGAACAATTTGAACACCTATTGATTCTAATAACTGATTGCGGGGTTGATCATTCGGTTCTTTCAATTCATAGATGTGAATCTCGGACCTATGAATGGGGATATTCCCGATACTCACAAAGAAAAAAGGAAGTGACTTGGACAAAAAGAGAAGTGACTTGGACAAAAAGAGAAGTGACTTAGACAAAAAGAAACGAAGTGACTTAGGCAAATCTTCTTTGTCGATAGCCTCGGACCAATCAATCGAATATTGATTAATACGGAATCGATCGAACACTACTTGAAAACGGTTCTTCTGTTCAGAAACGAAATGTTCCAAATGTTCCTGGAAATTCTTGCTCCCATTGGACCATTTGTATCTATATGCATCAGGATCCCGATTCATGGATCTCTCGGTTCGAGAAATAAGAGGATCAAACCATTTCTTCTGACTCTTTTTCAAATTCAATAAATGTTGGTTGATCGTATATTTCATTATAGTTATATGATTCAGAGTATCATTTCCTATTTCATCCCTTGGAATTCCATATTCCAAGGATCTATTCATTAACATTAAAAAGAATCGATTCGATACATTTCTTATGTACCCACAGACACTATATTGGATTTGAATCAGATTTCGGATCAATCTATATTGATTGACTGTCTCCATTATGTTGTTGCTAGCAAATAGCACTCTTTTTCGTTTTGGATCTTCCAAATCATTCCCGCAGTGGATCCGGACCAATTTTTTTCTGATCCTTCGATAAAAAGATTCATTCTCTTCATAAAAAAGAGGGGGTAGGACCAATAAGGATTTCTTTTTCGATTCATCTCTGGAGTTGAATACCCCATTCAAGAATTTGTTTTGATCCAATCCGTAGGAATCAATAGAAAAGGCGAATCCCCTATGATACACCGGATCCGGCTCGGTTATTGATAGAGTGAATAGATCTGCCATTTCTTGAAATCTCTCTTCTGATTCAAAATCGTGACGTAACGCGTATTCCCCTCTGTTCCGGTCATGGAATAGATGAAATAAACCCAAAAATGGATTTTTGTTCAAGAATGAAATCTTATTGGAACTGTCTATATCCGGTTCATCCTTCGGAACCATATAACATCCCGGATCTGATGAAATAGGATGAATTGAGACGGTATTTTGTAAATACGTAATTATCTTGAATATATCAACCATTTCTTGATTTTCCGATTGCCTGAAAGGAACAAAAGAAACATCTTGTTTTTTTTTCTTAAAAAATTTCTGATCTCTAGTAGACCTCTCAGTAGGATTCGAACCCAGATGAAGTTCTGACCATTTGTCAGAGAAAAAAGAACGAATTGATCTTGTAGGATTCCCAAGAAATTCTTCGGTTTCTCCCGGAAGCGGATGATTATTCATCTGCTTCTCATGTTCCGTGAATAGCCGAGACATTGAGGAAGATCCAAAAAGGCATTTCGGGAATCGATCTGATTCTATTTCTGTTCGTTCCGTTTGAAGAAAGGAAGGATCCCAAAGAATCGATCTTTCTTTTAGTTGCTGAATCTCTGTTTGATCGATCAATTTGTGATATTCTGAATCCTCATTTCTAATGGAATCGAAATGATCTCTGGATTGATCAGAAGATCCTTTCAATTGGCTAGAATCCATTACTTGAACGAAAATGGATCTTGTGGAATCATATTGAATATTTGACGATACATTCCGTACCTTGCTAAAAAACGGATCCTTGTTTACCAACCACACATTGTCTAACCAAAGCAAACTCGATACGTTCCCCAAAAAATCCGATTCGTGCTGATTATTTCCCCAGCTTACGAAGAGATTTTGGCGAAATTGCCACATATGAAATTGAGCACATTTTTGCAAAGAAATACCACACTTGTTTCTCGAGAAGAGATGGGAAACATGCTCAATATCATTTGATTGAATAGTTGCCTCAGCTCCTTGTTGTTTGAGGAAACCCCCCCCTTCAATTGGTCTTTTTTCACAAAAAGCAGACATGAGATAACAAATCAAGTGTTTCCCTAAGATTTCGAATAACTGTCCCGAATTCAAGTTGATTATGTTTTGCTTCTTCTTCGGAGAAAGACGATCAAACAATTTCCAATCATGGTCCTTGCGGATCGGATCATCCATATAGGATAAAAAAAGAAACTCCATATATTTGCTATCTTTCTCTTTGTCCATATATTTGCTATCTTTCTCTTTGAATGAGATCTCAATTCCAGCTACGGTTTCATTAGATATCTTACAACTAGAATCCCTCTTTTTTCCGATCTGGTTCCTCCACCACCGCGAACCCCGGTTAGATTCAGGCATGATACACTTTTTATTTATTGGGAGAACCCAAGTACTCTCTTGCGGATCCATGAAACAACTCTCAGAAATCTTTTTCCCCTTTGGAAGATGCAGGAGCGAAACAATCAACCTATTGATATTGGAAGACCAAAAAGATTCTTCCAATGTCTCATTTCTGGGTCCAATGGAATTCATAGGTATAGGAAGAAGCCCCATCAAATAGAGATTTTTTCTTTCGACCATCCTTCGATTGTTAATACGAGATAGAAGGACCGCTACTACAAGCAGTACTACACCTTTGATCATGAAATATGGATTGCTTGTTGAACCCTGTGAATCGCGTGAAAGTAGGATACTCAAAATTCGGGGGTCAAAGAGTTTCATAAAACGTTCTTGGTGGAAAAAAATTGGAGTGAAAGATCCCACTGAATCGAATTTGATCCATGAATCTAAGAAATAGTGAGAATTCTTGATCTCTCTCAATTCCAAGATCCAGGATTTGAATGGATGTTGTTTCATTGATTCCTCTTTCATTGATTCCTCCTAAAGATTTCATTTCAATTGGAATTTGGTTATTCACGATGTACGATGATCCCTGTTAAGCATCCATGGCTGAATGGTTAAAGCGCCCAACTCATAATTGGCAAATTCGTAGGTTCAATTCCTGCTGGATGCACGCCAATGGGAACGTTCAATAAGTCTATTGGAATTGGCTCTCTCTTAATGGAGTCTCACCATCCATACATAACGAATTGGTATGGTATATTCATACCATAACATATGAACAATAAGAACTAGAATTCTTATCGATACTGGAACTCATAGGGAAGAAAATGGATTTATGGATGGAATCAAATACGCAGTATTTACAGAAAAAAGTATTCGGTTATTGGGGAACAATCAATATACTTCTAATGTCGAATCAGGATCAACTAGGACAGAAATAAAGCATTGGGTCGAACTCTTCTTTGGTGTCAAGGTAATAGCTATGAATAGTCATCGACTCCCCGGAAAGGGTAGAAGAGTGGGACCTACTATGGGACATACAATGCATTACAGACGTATGATCATTACACTTCAACCGGGTTATTCTATTCCACCTCTTATAGAGAAAAGAACTTAAAGTCAAATACTTAATAACAAGGGTAACATGGCCATACATTTATACAAAACTTCTACCCCGAGCACACGCAACGGAGCCGTAGACATGAAATCCAATCCACGAAATAATTTGATTTATGGACAGCATCATTGTGGTAAAGGTCGTAATGCCAGAGGAATCATTACCGCAAGGCATAGAGGGGGAGGTCATAAACGTCTATACCGTAAAATCGATTTTCGACGGAATGAAAAAGACATATCTGGTAGAATCGTAACCATAGAATACGACCCTAATCGAAATGCATACATTTGTCTCATACACTATGGGGATGGTGAGAAGAGATATATTTTACATCCCAGAGGGGCTATAATTGGAGATACCATTGTTTCTGGTACAGAAGTTCCTATATCAATGGGAAATGCCCTACCTTTGAGTGCGGTTTGAACTATTGATTTACGTAATTGGAAGTAACCAATTAGGTTTACGACGAAACCTAGAAATCGATCACTGATCCAATTTGAGTACCTCTACAGGATAGACCTCAACAGAAAACTGTTGAGTAACGGCAGCAAGTGATTGAGTTCAGTAGTTCTTCATAGAAAATTATTGACTCTAGAGATATGGTAATATGGAGAAGACAAAATTGTTTGAAGCACGGACAGAACCGGAAGCGCCCCTTGTTTCAAAGACGGGTTATTCACATTTAATTTGATGGTCAGAGGCGAATTGAAAGCTGTAATTATAAAGATCCCCCGGGGAAAAATAGAGATGTCTCCTACGTTACCCGTAATATGTGGAAGTATCGACGTAATTTCATAGAGTCATTCGGTCTGAACGCTACATGAAAAACATAAGCCAGATGATGGAACGGGGAGACCTAGGATGTAGAAGAGATCATAACATGAGCGATTCGGCAGATTTGGATTCCTATATATCCACTCATATGGTACTTCATCATACGATCATATAAGATCCATCTGTCTAGATATCATCATATACATCTAGAAAGCCGTATGCTTTGGAAGAAGCTTGTACAGTTTGGGAAGGGGTTTTTATTGAGAAAAAAGAAGAATCCACTTCAACCGATATGCCCTTGGGCACGGCCATACATAATATAGAAATCACACTTGGAAAGGGTGGGCAATTAGCTAGAGCAGCAGGTGCTGTAGCGAAACTGATTGCAAAAGAAGGTAAATCGGCCACATTAAGATTACCATCTGGGGAGGTCCGTTTGATATCCAAAAACTGCTTAGCAACAGTCGGACAAGTAGGTAATGTTGGGGTGAACCAAAAAAGTTTGGGTAGAGCCGGATCTAAGCGTTGGCTAGGTAAGCGTCCCGTAGTAAGAGGAGTTGTTATGAACCCTGTAGACCATCCCCATGGGGGCGGTGAAGGGAGAGCCCCGATTGGTAGAAAAAAACCTATGACCCCTTGGGGCTATCCTACACTTGGAAGAAGAAGTCGGAAAAGGAAAAAATATAGTGATAGTTTTATTCTTCGTCGCCGTAAATAGGAATATTGAATGAAAATCGAATTTTGAGAATTTGAAATAATCTTGTTATTCTTTAAAATCTTTGAAATAAAGGAGTTATAAGTTGTGGCACGTTCACTAAAAAAGAATCCTTTTGTGGCTAATCATTTATTGAGAAAAATTGAAAAACTCAATATGAGAGAAGAAAAAGAAATAATAGTAACTTGGTCTAGAGCATCTACCATTATACCTACAATGATTGGCCATACAATTGCTATTCATAATGGAAAAGAGCATTTACCCATTTATATAACAGATCGTATGGTAGGCCATAAATTGGGAGAATTTGCACCTACTCGAACTTTTGGTAGACATGCAAGAAACGATAATAGATCTCGTCGTTAATCTTTGTTAATTTTTGCATTTTATATATATATATATATATATATAATATATATATATATATATATATATACATATATACTAATATATATATATATATATATATATATATATATATAATATATATATACATATATATATATATATATACATATATATCATATATATATACATATATGAAATTTTGAGAATTTGAAATAATCTTGTTATTCTTTAAAATCTTTGAAATAAAGGAGTTATAAGTTGTGGCACGTTCACTAAAAAAGAATCCTTTTGTGGCTAATCATTTATTGAGAAAAATTGAAAAACTCAATATGAGAGAAGAAAAAGAAATAATAGTAACTTGGTCTAGAGCATCTACCATTATACCTACAATGATTGGCCATACAATTGCTATTCATAATGGAAAAGAGCATTTACCCATTTATATAACAGATCGTATGGTAGGCCATAAATTGGGAGAATTTGCACCTACTCGAACTTTTGGTAGACATGCAAGAAACGATAATAGATCTCGTCGTTAATCTTTGTTAATTTTTGCATTTCTTTTGATTTGCAAATTTATATATTTATTTAATATTGATTATGAATTTCCATTATGCAATTTTTCTTTATTTTTTCAATACTTATTTTTTAAATTCAATATTTTAATTCCATTATAAAATTATCAAAAATGATAAAATGATATGTATATAAATATATATTATAAATATATATGTTAAAGATATTTTACATATAAAAATATAAAAAAATAAAGAAATCGAAAACGAAAATATTTCAATAATAAATATTTCAAGAAAACATTTAGAAATTAGAAATTTATATCTACATATATATATATAGGTTAAATCAATTAAAATGAAGAAATTAAGTTAAATATATCCAACGGTATCCAATAGCATATATATATATAATAGTATATAGATATTAAGTAGAAAAATTGTAGAATAAAATAAATCAAATAATTGCTCATCATCTATTGGTGTGGGGTAACTAACCTTATGATAAAGAAGAACTCAAATACATCAGGCATAGAAGTCAAAGTTTTAGCTCAACATATATATATGTCTGTTTTCAAAGCCCAAAGAGTAATTGATCAAATTCGCGGGCGTTCCTATGAAGAAACACTTATGATACTGGAACTCATGCCTTATCGAGCATCTTATCCTATTTTAAAATTGGTTTATTCTGCAGCAGCAAATGCTAGTCATAATATGGGTTTAAACGAAGCTGATTTATTTATTAGTAAAGCCGAAGTCAATAGAGGTGTTATTGTTAAAAAGTTAAGACCTCGGGCTAGAGGGCGTGGTTATGCAATAAGAAAACGCACCTGTCATATAACAATTGTATTGAAAGAAAAATCTAAATAATTTTTATATAAACCACAGATTTAGATTAAGACTTAAAAATAACATATGGATGGAAAGAGAACATAACATAAAAATATGGGACAAAAAATAAATCCACTCGGTTTCAGACTTGGTACAACTCAAAGTCATCATTCCTTTTGGTTCGCACAACCAAAAAGTTTTTCCGCGGGTCTTCAAGAAGATGAAAAAATACGAGATTGTATCAAGAATTATGTACAAAAAAATATGAGAATATCCTCCGGTTTCGAAGGAATTGCACGTATAGAAATTAAAAAAAGAATAGATTTAATCCAGGTCATAATCCATATGGGTTTTCCAAATTTATTAATGGAGGGCAGAACGCGAGGAATTGAAGAATTACAGACGAATGTACAAAAAAAGTTAAATTCCGTGAACCGTAGACTGAACATTGCTATCACAAGAGTTGAAAAACCTTATGGACAACCCAATATTCTTGCAGAATATATAGCTTTACAATTAAAAAATAGAGTTTCTTTTCGAAAAGCAATGAAAAAAGCTATTGAATTAACTGAACAAACAGATACAAAAGGAATTCAAGTACAAATTGCAGGACGTATCGATGGAAAGGAAATTGCCCGTGTCGAATGGATTAGAGAAGGTAGAGTTCCCCTACAAACTATTCGTGCTAAAATTGATTATTGTTCCTATACGGTTCGAACTATCTATGGGGTATTAGGCATAAAAATTTGGATATTTGTAGACGAGGAATAATAATCAATCAAGATCGAGGTACAAGGTAATAAATAAATAAATAATATAATAAATAGACCTTTTTTGTCTTGCTATTATATTACAATTACACCCAGTACCAGTAATAGAACTCAAAATGAAAAAATTTGCATTCTTTCCGTTCAATAAAAAAAAACTCATTTTATTTCTATAGGGTTAAATAAAAATTCGATTGACCATTTCATTTGGTATAATTGCTATGCTTAGTGTGTGACTCGTTGGTTTTTTCTTTCGAGTTGGGATTAAAAAAACTGACTAACTCCTACACTATGGAACTATGGGCTAGTAACTATAGAAAAAGAAAGAAACTAAAAACCAGCTTATTGCTTCGTATTGTCAAGATCCCACAAAACAGTCACTATATGATCCGTGGATCATATAGTTGTAGCAACTGAAATCTTATTCGCTAAAAAATCGGATTATGAGAAATTCGATTAAATTAAGAATTCTAACAAAGGGATGTAGATAAAAGGGAGGGTGATAGAAAGAGAGAAGAAAAATATCAATGATATAATATGATTTCAATATGTATGGCCTCTGAATTATCTAATAAGAATAAAAAGCAATGTGATAAAGCATCAATACTCATAAGAAAAAAAGTAAAGAGCCCAAGTTAATAGAAACTAAGGAAATTGACTCAAAAAAGAATAATTTAATTAGTAGCTCCATTGCAAAGTTCAGGCCTAACCATTAGCGTAGAAGCTATAGGAACGACGGAACCCGTGACTGCATAAGATTCTATTGAAAACGAATCCTAATAATTCATCGGGAAGGATGGCGGAACGAACCTGGAACCCATTTATTCTGAGCGGTCATAGCACGATTTGATCCCTACGAATGAAGGAGAAAAGAGTCAATATTCGCCCGCGAAACTCTTTTTTTTTATTTACTTTTACTGGATTAACAAATTTTTGTGATTCAATAAATGTAAAAAAGGTAAAAAAAAAAAAATGAAAATGAAAAAAGAATTCATTACAATAACAATCTCAATTTAGAAATAGGCGTCTAATTCTAGTTTGACTATTTATTATATATATATAATACAAATACAGCTTCTTATTAATCAAAAAATCCCATGATTTAATTTCATATTTTAATAAAGTAATACGTATGTAATATGAATATTATTGCATTATTTTATTCGCGAGGAGCTGGATGAGAAGAAATTCTCATGTCCAGTTCTGAAGTAGAGATGGAATTAAAAAAGAACCATCAACTATAACCCCAAAAGAACCAGATTCCGTAAACAACATAGAGGAAGAATGAAAGGAATATCTTATCGAGGCAGTCACGTTTGCTTCGGAAGATATGCTCTTCAGGCACTTGAACCCGCTTGGATCACAGCTAGACAAATAGAAGCCGGTCGAAGAGCAATGACGCGATATGCACGCCGTGGTGGAAAAATATGGGTACGTATATTCCCTGACAAACCTGTTACACTAAGACCCGCGGAAACACGTATGGGTTCGGGGAAAGGTTCCCCCGAATATTGGGTATCCGTTGTTAAGCCAGGTCGAATACTTTATGAAATGAGTGGGGTATCAGAAACTATAGCAAGAGCGGCTATTGAGATAGCTGCGTCCAAAATGCCTATACGAACTCAATTTGTTATTGCTAAATAAGGATGTAGAACCAAAGCAAATAAATGTTAGGTATGAAAAATACAATAAAGAGGTTTTTTGGATTTCTGGACACATAATATTTCTTTTTTCCTTCACTCTTTGCATTGAAAGAACAGATAAAATATGATTCAACCTCAGACCCTTTTGAATGTAGCGGATAACAGCGGGGCTCGAGAATTAATGTGTATTCGAATCTTAGGGGCTAGTAATCGTCAATATGCTCGTATTGGTGACGTTATCGTTGCAGTAATCAAGGAAGCAGTGCCCAATATGCCTCTAGAAAAATCAGAAGTAATTAGAGCTGTAATTGTACGTACACGTAAAGAACTCAAACGTGACAACGGTATGATAATACGATATGATGACAATGCAGCGGTTGTCATTGATCAAGAAGGAAATCCAAAAGGAACTCGGATTTTTGGTGCAATTGCTCGAGAATTGAGACAGTTAAATTTTACTAAAATAGTCTCATTAGCTCCTGAGGTATTATAAATACTAATAGATGAAATTCTGATATAGTAAGGTATTTGAAATAGATCAATCAATTAACGGATTGTGTCTCAAGTATATATTTAATAATTCATAAAAAAGCATGTTGATTATATCAAAACAAAATTGGAGGACAAAAATAATTATAGTATGGGTAGAGACACTATTGGCGATATAATAACTTCGATAAGAAATGCTGACATGAACAAAAAAGAAACAGTTCGAATAATATCTACTAATATGACTGAAAACATTGTTAAAATACTTCTACAGGAAGGTTTTATTGAAAACGTTAGAAAACATCGGGAAAATAACAATTATTTCTTGGTTTTAACCCTGCGACATAAAAGAAAGACTAGGAAAGGTATACATAAAACTATTTTAAAACGTATCAGTCGACCCGGTCTACGACTCTATTCTAACTATCAACGAATTCCTAAGATTTTAGGTGGAATGGGGATTGCAATTCTTTCCACTTCTCAAGGTATAATGACAGATCGAGAAGCCCGACTAAAAAAAATTGGGGGAGAACTTTTGTGTTATATATGGTGATCCTTCTCTTTTGGCATCCTAATTGGATCTGTAACTTACTATCTGCAAAAAAGAGAGGAGGGGTCGGTTATATGACTACACCTCCATTAGTTGATACTTCAAGGGAGGTCACCCGGAATGAAAGAACAAAAATTGATTCATGAAGGTTTAATTACTGAATCACTTCCCAACGGTATGTTCCGGGTCCGTTTAGATAATGAAGATTTAATTCTAGGTTATGTTTCGGGGAGGATTCGACGCAGTTTTATACGTATACTACCGGGGGATAGGGTCAAAATTGAAGTAAGTCGTTATGATTCAACCAGAGGACGTATAATTTATAGACTTCGCAACAAAGATTTGAATGATTAGGTATTTTTTTTTGCATTCTCCTCGTGGGACTATAATTCGGGATTACAAAATGAAAGATATTTTTTTCTTTCAAACAAAGAGTGGATTAAAAAATTAAAAAGTAAGGAATTCTAAATATGAAAATAAGAGCTTCTGTTCGTAAAATTTGTGAAAAATGCCGACTGATTCGTAGGCGCGGACGAATTATAGTGATTTGTTCCAACCCGAAACATAAACAAAGACAAGGATAAGGACAATCTTTCTTAAAAGAAACTAACTTTAGGAAGGACTAATGTAAGTAAAAAAAAAAAAGATCAAAAATTTTTAACATGAAATGGATATCTCCGTATATTTCTGACTCATATTTATGAGATGATAAAAGATGGCAAAACCTATACCAAGAATTGGTTCGCGCGGGAATGGACGTACTGGTTCACGTAAAACTGGACGTAGAATACCAAAAGGAGTTATTCATGTTCAAGCGAGTTTCAACAATACCATTGTAACTGTTACAGATGTACGAGGTCGGGTGGTTTCTTGGTCCTCTGCTGGTACTTCTGGATTCAAGGGTGCAAGAAGAGGGACACCTTTTGCTGCTCAAGACGCAGCACAAAATGCCATTCGGACGGTGGTGGATCAGGGTATGCAACGAGCAGAAGTCATAATAAAGGGTCCTGGTCCCGGAAGAGATGCAGCACTACGAGCCATTCGTAGAAGTGGTCTAGTTTTAAGTTATGTACGCGATGCAACCCCTATGCCACATAATGGATGCAGACCCCCTAAAAAAAGGCGTGTATAAAAATAAGAATTAAATGGATTTCAAGAGAAATAAATGATTTACCAATCATATCATAATATATTAGTATGGTTCGAGAGGAAGTAGCAGAATCCACTCGAACACTACAGTGGAAGTGTGTTGAATCAAGAGTAGACAGTAAGCGTCTTTATTATGGACGTTTCATTCTGTCCCCGCTTATGAAAGGTCAAGCCGATACCATAGGTATTGCGATGCGAAGGGTTTTACTTGGAGAAATAGAAGGAACATGTATCACACGCGCAAAATTTGAGGGGGTACCACATGAGTACTCGACAGTAGCAGGTATTGAAGAATCCGTACATGAAATCTTAATGAATTTGAAAGAAATTGTATTGAGAAGTAATCTGTATGGAGTTCGAAACGCATTCATTTGCGTAAAAGGCCCAAAATGTGTGACTGCTCAAGATATCATCTCACCACCTTCTGTAAAAATAGTTGACACTACACAACATATAGCTAACCTGACGGAGCCTCTTGATTTGTGTATTGAATTACAAATCAAGAGAGATCGTGGGTATCGTATAAAATCCACAAATCACTCTCAAGATGGAAGTTATCCTATAGATGCTGTATCCATGCCTGTTCGAAATGCGAATCATAGTATTTATTCCTATGGGAATGGGAATGAAAAACAAGAGATCCTTTTTCTAGAAATATGGACAAATGGAAGTTTAACTCCAAAAGAAGCACTTTATGAGGCTTCTCGTAATTTGATTGATTTATTTATTCCTTTTCTACACGCGGAAGAGGAAAACACTAATTTGGAAGAAAATCAAAACAAATTGACTTTACCCCTTTTTACCTTTCATGATGGATTGTCTAATCTAAAGAAAAATAAAAAAGGAATTGCATTAAAATCCATTTTTATTGACCAATTAGAATTGCCTTCCAGGACCTATAATTGTCTCAAAAGGTCCAATATACATACATTATTGGACCTTTTGAGTAACAGTCAAGAAGATCTTATGAAAATCGAATATTTTAGAGCAGAAGATTTAAAACAGATATTGAGCATTCTACAAAAACGTTTTGCAATGGATTTACCTAAAAATAAGTTTTCATTTTAAATCCTTTGCAATTACTTCATCTTTTTCTTTTTTTCTTTTAGAATTTTAGAACGATTTTCTAATTATAATATAAAATAATAGAAAGATAAAAAATCGTTTTTGGGTTTTTCAGTGAATCCATATAATATATTCGATAATATATTCGTGGAATTCGTTCATAATAAAGTCCAAAATTTCAGGTATCTAGGGAAAATTCACTTTGAAAGA